AATCGGTAATCTGTCAACTTTGCCGGAACGTATTTTAATTTTCAGTTTAATTACAGTTATTGTAATCGATTTATCAAACAAGGGAAAAAATACAACTTTGCTTTACCAAATTTCGTTAATATCTATGTTAATTGGCGTGGTTGCTTTACTATGTCAATGGGGAATCCAATTTTTCTTAATCTCTTTCGAAAATTCTCGAATCAGTCATTTTAGTTATATATTTAGATTTCTTCTGTTGACTTGTTCGATATTATCTGTTCTGTTATCAATTGATTACATACGATGTTCAAAAATGGCTTTGGCAGAATTTCTGTTTTTCATATTAACTGCAGGTTCGGGCGGAATGGTTCTTTGCTGGGCAAATGATTTGGCCACCCTTTACGTGGCATTGGAACTTTCAAGCCTATCCTCCTGTTTTTTGTCTGGACATACTAAAAGGGATATAAGATCAAATGAAGCAACTACGAAATTTATATTGATGGGTGGAGCAAGCTCGTCTCTTCTCCTATATGGTTTTTCTTTGTTGTATGGAATTTCCGGTGGACAGCTTCAGCTTGATAAAATAGCAAGTGAACTCCCGTCTAGTCAGTATTTCACTGTAATCTATATTGCTATTGCGTTTATTACAGTTGGAATGGCGTCTAAACTTTCTCTCGTTCCTTTCCATCAATGGACTCCTGATGTATATGAAGGAGTGTGATTCGTTTGAAAAACAAATTAATCATGACGAATAAGTCAATAAAGTCATAATTGTTTTTTGGGGCATCCTGCGAGTGCACGGAAATGCGAAACTTTCCCCACGATAGTAGTTACCTAAATTAGCTTTTCTCTTGCCGTATAATAAGATTCATACATTGTTCAACTAATAACATACGAGTAAAACAGAGGTAAATGGCGATATTTGGTAGACCCCCTTTTCTATGATAGATCTAACTATCTATTTCTATTCTCTCTTTTATTATGGGTATATCTTCGAAGAGGAGAAAGATTGGTAGTTTATGCGGATTTGGCTATAAATCCAATTTATTTCTGTGTAATTTTTCACAATTGATGGAAAGTGAATAGGCTTGATCCTTCAGAAGCTACTGACAAATTCCTCCAAGTTGGTAAATCACCCCAAGATATTATTAAATTGAAGAATATGTGCGCTTACTTTGCTAGGAACGAAAAAAGTCGCAATTTGTCTCTCCCGCCCGACGTGTGCCTACCAACTCAACAAGTAGTTTTAGTTGCTGAAAGGATTCCGTTGAAAAATGAAGAAGGGCAAACAAGCAAGAAAGAATTCGAGACGAAACTGCTGGTGGGTAATCCAAACAAATGATGAGGGATTCCTCGAGAAGTTAACAATTAATCCCATATTGAATAATTATGAATTATTCAAAGAAGAGTGGGTTTGAAACATACACGAGGAAGGTTCTGAGAGCAAAATCAGTTATGAATCTCTTGTGAACCAGGAGCCGTGTGAAGTAAGAATTTCATGCACGGTTCTGAATGAGCGGAAAGATCGGAAATCCTCTTTTCGACTCTGACTCTCCTATACCAGTCGTTGCTTTTTTCTCCGTTACCTCTAAAGTAGCAGCTCCAGCTTTATTTACGCGACTCTTCGGTCTAACTTTTCCATATTTATCTAATGAGTGGCATATCGTGGTAGGATTATTAGCTACTTTTAGCATGATATTAGGAAATCTAATTGCCATTACTCAAATAAGTATGAAACGTATGCTAGCTTATCCCTCTATAAGCCAAATTGGATATATTCTGATTGGGGTACTTGCTGCAGACCCGGAGAACGGTTACGCAAGTATGATAACTTATACGTTTATTTATATACTCATGAATCTGGGAACTTTTGCTCGTATCACCTCATTTGGTTTACGAACCGGAACTGATAATATTAGGGATTACGCGGGATTATACATGAAGGATCCTGTTCTAACATTCTCTCCGGTTTTACGTTCACCATCCCTAGGGGGTATCCCTCCACCATCCGGTTTTTTTGGTAAACTCTATCTCTTTTGGCATGGATGGAAAGCTGGTTCGTACCCATCAGTTTTGGTAGCGCTTGTCACAAGTGTAATTTCTATCTACTATTATCTTAAAATAATTAAATTAATGTTCACTGGGAAGAATGGGAGTAGCGATGCACCCACAACTTCTATACAAAATTCATTAGTTTCTCCATCAATTTCAATTTCAAAAAGTTCTACTGAAATAGCTATGATCATTCGTGCACTAGCATCAATCCTATCGGGTATATTAATAGATC